ATCTGAATAGGACGAACCGGCCTCCGTGGATATCTTTGCTTCAGAACAAAACAATTAGAATTAGGCTCGGTCAACTGGAATGTGTATTATCTATATAGGAGATCTTCCAATTGAGAAGATCCATCGACCTGAGACGAAGAAAAAGGTCTACCTACTATTTTATTTAGTTATTCAGTTAAACCAATGATTCATTATTGGAGCAGATAGCAACAACTATTTCATCGGACATGCGTATTTTTGATTTTCCGATGGATTGACATGGTTTCATTAATGGAAATTGTTTGATGTAATGAGTAAATAGGCTCTTTCGCCGTTCAAGAATTCTTGTTTAGGCAGTTCATATCATCCATACATAGTGTTTTGATCTAAGATTTCAATTCTTCCAGCTTTCTGCAGTAACATATTGTTCCATGGAGCTAAGATCCAAAATATGGAATAAACAAGTATTTCCACGACTCTACCACCTGGCCAATTCTGTTCCACTTAATCCCTTTTTCATGGCCACATATCTTTATTTTATGGCTAAGGAATGGGAAATCTTTCTCCTGTTACATGAATCAAATGTTTCATTTCATCTGGGAAAAGCCATCTCTTTCTCAACAATGTCTTTGTCATTTGATCCAATAACGTTCCGTTAGATAGGAATAGATTTGATAAATACTGATAACTCTCAGATAGAGTATTAGAACGGAAAGATCCATTAGATAATGAACTATTGGTTCTAAGCCATCTGTGGCGATGAATCAACAATTCGAAGTGCTTTTCTTGCGTATTCTTGATGAACCAGCGTTTATACATAGATGTAGGAGGATTTGTTTGGGAAGTAATAAGCCCCTTTAACATCTCTTCATCTGCAAAGAATTCTCGACGGGAAAACACAGAGACAAAGGACTGATCTTTGAATAGGAAAAAGAATGGATCCGCAGGATCCCAAATGAATTGGCTTATTCGAAAAAAGCCTTGTTCTTTGGAAAATCTATCTCGTGTCTGGTACTGCATGGTTCCACTCTGCAAGAACTCTGAATCATTCTCTTCAAGCTCATCCTCTTTATGATAAATGATCCGCTTGCCCCGAAATGACCCGGCCCAATAAGGAAATCCCAATTCAGTGGGCCTTTCGATACAATCAAATATATTGCCATAAGGGCGCCATATTCGAGGAGCCCAAACTATGTGATTGAATAAATCCTCCTCCATCTGTTGTGAGTCGAAGGCTCCTTCCCCTTCTTCAAACTCCGATTCGTATTTTTCATATAGAAATCTCTGATCAACGATAGAACAAGATCCATTTTGCATCATATCTAACTGATTCCTTGGTTCGGACCGAAGAAGTAGTGTCACTCGATTATTATCAAACTGGCTGCAATCTTTTTCTGTCCGTGAGGATCCCGCCAGAGCGCCTTCTACTTCTAATAGGCCATGAACTAGATCAGAATCATTCTCAACGAAGCCATAAGAAGTGATCCAATTTTTTTCATTGGGTCCGGATGAAGACCAAAGATCTTGAGCGACCGATCCGGCAGAACAACTCAAAAGATAAAGAAGTATCGTTAATTTCTTCATGCTCGTTCCAAGTTCGAAGTACCATTTGTACAAATAAGAATCCCCTTCCTTACATGATTTCTTCTTCATATAGATAGATATAGGATCTATGGGGCAATTACTTAGAAGTACATTTTGTGCAACAGTCCTTCCTATCTGATAGAAAAGGATCTCATGATCCTGAACCGATCTTACCTGGGATCGCAAATCCCAAGTTTGTCTATGAAGAGCTGATCTAATTGTATTAGTTTCTATAATTGATTTCTTCTGTGTAATACTAATTGATAGGACCTCATTGATAAGTGCTACAAGATCTCGTGCATTGAAACCCATGGTTATGGACCCGAATCCGTTAGTATGGAACATTTTCTTTTCCAAGTGAAATCCTCTAGTATAGGAAAGAATGAAAAAGTGCTTTCGTTGTTGTGGAATAAGAAGCCTTCGTATCTTAATACATGTATTTAATTTATTCGGAGCTATTAGAGCGGGATCCACTTTTTGGGGAATATGAGTCGAAGCAATAACAAGAATATTTCTAGTGGAACATCTTTCACAATCCCTGGAGAGATAGTTCTCTAATAGACCGAGGGATAAGTAATTCGACTCATTCACATACAGATCATGAATGTTTGGAATCCATATTATGCAAGGAGACATTGCTTTTGCTAATTCGAATTGAAGGGTGATATCAAATCGGTCTATTTTTGGCGTCATATCCATAATAGTTAGCACATTCGTCATAGTTAGCAGCTCCATATCAAGGTCATCATCAATATCGATATTGTCACTATCATCAAAATAGATATCGTCACTATCATCAAAATCGATATCGTCAATAGGATAACCTTTAGACTTATCATACAGGAACTTGTTTGGAAATACCGTAATGAAAGGAACATAGGAGTTTGTCGCTAGGTATTTGACCAAATAGGATCGTCCAGTTCCTATAGAACCTATC